TTTGGTAGAAGTAATTCTTTCTTGCAAAGTACCCATTTCTGTACTAAGGGTAGGTTGATAACCCACTGCAGAAGGCATTCTGCCTAATAAGGCGGATACTTCTGATCCCGCTTGGACAAAACGAAAGATATTGTCGATGAATAGAAGCACGTCTTGTTCATTAACATCTCGAAAATATTCCGCCATGGTTAGGGCAGTCAAACCAACTCTCATACGAGCTCCCGGCGGTTCATTCATTTGACCATAGACTAGAGCTACTTTTGATTCCGCAATATTTTTTTCATTAATTACTCCGGATTCTTTCATTTCCATGTAAAGATCATTTCCTTCACGAGTACGTTCGCCTACTCCACCAAATACAGATACACCCCCGTGGGCTTTGGCAATGTTGTTGATCAATTCCATGATGAGTACTGTTTTACCCACTCCGGCTCCCCCAAATAGTCCTATTTTTCCTCCACGGCGATAAGGAGCTAAAAGATCCACCACTTTAATTCCTGTTTCAAAGATTGATAATTTCGTATCTAACTGTATGAAAGCTGGCGCGGATCTATGAATAGGAGATGTTGTGCGAGTATCTACAGGACCTAAATTATCAACAGGCTCCCCAAGAACGTTGAAAATTCGTCCGAGAGTAGCTCCGCCGACAGGAACACTTAGAGCAGCTCCCGTATCAATCACTTCCATGCCTCTCGTCAGTCCGTCTGTAGCACTCATAGCTACAGCTCTAACTCGATTATTTCCTAATAATTGTTGTACCTCACAAGTCACATTAATTTGCTGACCGACAGTATCTCGACCCTTAACTACCAAAGCGTTATAAATATTAGGCATCTTGCCCGGAGGAAAAACGACATCCAGTACTGGGCCAATAATTTGAGCGACACGCCCTAGGTTTTTTTCTTCAAGTGTGGAAACCACAGGACTAGAAGGGGTAGGATTGATTGTCATAATTATAATAAAGTGAAATATGTCGAAATTTTTTTGGAATAGTGCCAAATCTAAAATAAAAAAATGTCCGATAACAGGTTGATCGGTTAATTCAATAAAAAAGAAATGAGAGTTAGCACTCGATTTAGTTAGTACCACCCAAGCAAATATGATTCAATTGTTTACTCATCGAATGAGTCAATTTTCAAGTTCAACCAATTTTTTTTTCAAAATAAAATTTCAAAAAAAAAATAAATAACATAAATTAGTAGATCAAATCATGAATAAGTTTCTTTCGGTTTTCTATCATAATAGAATATAGTATCCATATTCTATTATCTATGGAATTCGAACCCGAACTCGATTTCTCATTCATTATTTTGATCTCATTGTCCGCTGTTCTTTCTTTTTTGGAATAAATAATTTTTAATTTGTATGTCCGCCTATTCTTTCTTTATACCCTTTCATGGAAAAATTATGTATATTTTTATATCTAGGATTTACATATACAACATATATCACTGTCAAGGGGGAATTCTTGTTAGTATTTAGATATTTAGACTTTAGATAAAAAAAGTAAGAATTTAACAATTAGAAACTTTCAAAACAAAGATTGGGTTGCGCCATATATATCAAAGAGTATACAATAATGATGTATTTGATTCATCAATCAAATACATGGTCTAATAACGAACCATTTCATTTTAACATAACATTTCAATTAGTTGATAATATTAGTTTAGTTGAATTTTTTTTTTGAAAGATTTTTTTCATTCACGCCTAATCCATATCGAGCAGACCTTGTCATTGTGAGAATTCTTAATTCATGAGTTGTAGGGAGGGACTTATGTCACCACAAACAGAGACTAAAGCAAATGTTGGATTTAAAGCAGGTGTTAAAGATTACAAATTGACTTATTATACTCCTGAATACGAAACCAAAGATACTGATATCTTGGCAGCATTCCGAGTAACTCCTCAACCTGGAGTTCCGGCTGAAGAAGCAGGGGCTGCGGTAGCTGCGGAATCTTCTACTGGTACATGGACAACTGTGTGGACTGATGGACTTACCAGTCTTGATCGTTACAAAGGACGATGCTACCACATTGAGTCTGTTCCTGGGGAAGATAATCAATATATTGCTTATGTAGCTTATCCTTTAGACCTTTTTGAAGAAGGTTCTGTTACTAACATGTTTACTTCCATTGTAGGTAATGTATTTGGTTTCAAAGCCCTACGAGCTCTACGTTTGGAGGATTTGCGAATTCCCCCTGCTTATTCCAAGACTTTCCAAGGCCCACCTCACGGTATCCAGGCCGAAAGAGATAAGTTGAACAAGTATGGTCGTCCTCTATTGGGATGTACTATTAAACCTAAATTGGGATTATCCGCAAAGAACTATGGTAGAGCGGTTTATGAATGTTTACGTGGTGGACTTGATTTTACCAAAGATGATGAAAACGTGAACTCACAGCCATTTATGCGTTGGAGAGACCGTTTCTTATTTTGTGCTGAAGCTCTTTATAAAGCGCAGGCCGAAACCGGTGAAATCAAAGGGCATTACTTGAATGCTACTGCAGGTACATGTGAAGAAATGATTAAAAGGGCTGTATTTGCTAGAGAATTAGGAGTTCCCATCGTAATGCACGACTACTTAACTGGGGGATTCACTGCAAATACTAGTTTGGCTCATTATTGCCGTGACAACGGTCTACTTCTTCACATCCACCGTGCAATGCATGCAGTTATTGATAGACAGAAAAATCATGGTATGCATTTCCGTGTACTAGCTAAAGCATTACGTATGTCTGGTGGAGATCATATTCACTCTGGTACAGTAGTAGGTAAACTGGAAGGGGAGCGTGAGATGACTTTAGGTTTTGTTGATTTATTACGTGACGATTTTATTGAAAAAGACAGAAGTCGCGGTATTTTCTTCACTCAAGATTGGGTTTCTATGCCAGGTGTTATTCCTGTGGCTTCCGGGGGTATTCATGTTTGGCATATGCCTGCCCTGACTGAAATCTTTGGGGATGACTCTGTACTACAGTTTGGTGGAGGAACTTTAGGACACCCTTGGGGTAATGCACCAGGTGCAGTAGCTAACCGAGTAGCTTTAGAAGCGTGTGTACAAGCTCGTAACGAGGGACGTGATCTTGCTCGCGAAGGTGTTGAAATTATCCGTGAAGCTACCAAATGGAGCCCTGAACTTGCGGCTGCTTGTGAAGTATGGAAAGAGATCAAATTTGAATTCGAACCAGTAGATAAGCTAGATAAATAAAGAGAAAATATAAGTGTGCATAATTCAGTAATTCCTGTTTGTTCTCCTAATTGATTGCAATTAAATTCGGCCCAATCTTTTTCTAAAAAAAGATTGAGCCGAATAATAAAAAAGAAAAAACTAGCATCCTATTTATTTGCATATATTTTTTATACCTTACCTACTTAGCTATATATATAAGATCTAATACAAAATAAGATCGAAGACTAGACTAAACAACTCAATACTTTTTTTTTGTTTATGCGATCCATAATTAATCCTTTGGATCCCCGGGACGGGTGGGTAGACTCTTTATTTATATCTTTTAGTTTAAGGTCATAGATGAAAGGAAGGTCCCTTTCCCTATCCCATATATATATTGTCTTTTTCGTTCCATGTTGAAATGAAATAGAAACTGGATTTTGGATTATACGACATAACATTATACCAGAACGAATTTTTTTATTTCTAGGAAGAAACAATTATTTCTCTTTTCGATCAGAATTTTTTTGTACATTACATGAAAGAAGGCTGCGTCTTTCTATTTTAAAATTGAGAAAAAGATTCTATCAATATATATTCAACAATATGTATTTCAAGTAATACCTAGGATTTACAAAAAAGAGAATCACACCCGCTTATTAATAAACAACGCTAACGCTCGGATTCATATGCTTAATTCCTGATAGAGAATAAAATAGTAAAATAGATAGATTATTTTATTCATTGAATGACTATTCATCTATTGTATTTTCATCAAATAGGGAGCAGGAAGACTCTATGGAAAAATGGTGGTTCAATTCGAGGTTGTCCAACGGGAAGTTAGAGCGTAGGTGTGTGTTAAGTAAGTCAATGGATAGTGTTGATCGTATTGGGCATACCAGTGGAAGTGAAGAACCTATTCGAAATGATACAAATAAAAAGATTCCTAATTGGAATCGTAGTGATAATTCTAGTTTCACTAATGTTGACTATTTATTTGATGTCAGGGATATTTGGAGTTTGATCTCTGATGAGACTTTTTTAGTTAGGGATAGTAATGGGGATAGTTATTTTGTCTATTTTGATATTGAAAATCAGATTTTTGAGATTGAAAATGATAGTTCTTTTCAGAATGAACTAGAAAGTTTTTTTTCTATTTCTAGTTATTTGAATAGTGGGTCTAAGAGAAAGAATCACCACCATTATCATTACATGTATGATACTCAATCTAGTTGGAATAATCACATTAATAGTTGCATTGATAGTTATCTTCGTTTTGAAATGAGTATTAATAGTTCTATTTCGGGTAGTACTGATAATTACAGTTCCGTTTATAGTTTTATTTGTACTGAAAATATAAGTAGTAGTGAGAGTAGTAGTTCTAGTATAAGAACTAGTAATAATGAAAAAAATTTCAATATAAGAGGAAGATCTACGGATTTCGATATAAATAAAAAATACAGACATTTATGGGTTCAATGCGAAAATTGTTATGGATTAAATTATAAAAAATTTTTTACGTCAAAAATGAATATTTGTGAACAATGTGGGTATCATTTGAAAATGAATAGTTCAGATAGAATCGAACTTTCGATTGATCCAGGAACTTGGAATCCTATGGATGAGGATATGGTTTCTATGGATCCCATTGAATTTCATTCAGAAGAGGAACCATATAGAGATCGTATCGATTCTTATCAAAGAAAAACGGGGTTAACTGAAGCTGTTCAAACAGGCGTAGGTCGACTAAACGGTATTCCTATAGCAATTGGGGTTATGGATTTTCAGTTTATGGGAGGTAGTATGGGATCTGTAGTAGGCGAGAAAATTACTCGTTTGATCGAATATGCTACTAATCGACGCCTACCTGTCATTATTGTATGTGCTTCTGGAGGAGCACGCATGCAAGAAGGAAGTTTGAGTTTGATGCAAATGGCTAAAATATCTTCTGCTTCATATAATTATCAATCAGATAAAAAGTTATTCTATGTATCAATTCTTACATCTCCTACAACAGGTGGAGTAACTGCCAGTTTTGGTATGTTGGGGGATGTAATTATTGCTGAACCCAATGCCTACATTGCATTTGCTGGTAAAAGAGTAATTGAACAAACATTGAATAAGACAGTACCAGAAGGTTCACAAGCGGCTGAGTATTTATTCCATAAAGGCTTATTCGACTCAATTGTACCACGTAATCTTTTAAAGGGCGTTCTGGCTGAGTTATTTCAGCTCCACGGTTTCTTTCCCTTAAGTCAAAATTGAAAAATTAAAGTATAGCACTACATTCAGTTATTTTTTTTGTTTTGTAGCAAACAAGCATTTGGTTCATCTTAATCAAAAAACTCTTAAGAATGGTGTTTTCTTTGGTGACATAAGTTACACTTGTAGTAAGAAACAGAAGTTTAGAAAAATTCTTATTTTTTCCTTCAGATCTATTTTTTTATTCTACCTCTATTTATGATTAGTAATCACGAACCAGCTCATCTATCAACAGGATAAAAGAATGAATTTATCCTTTCGAGGAATTCGAATTAGAGAAAATTCTTTTTTTTTTTTTCTGGCCTTGCTCTTCTTTCTTACACTTAATACATATTAAATTAATATACAATAATCAAAAATGTGTAGTATGTAAAATCGATCGAAATAGAAATAAATAAAATAAATAGAATAAAACACGGAAAAGTTATTTCAATATTTATACACAACCCCCAATTTTTACTATGAATCCTTATTTGTAAAATAGGATTAGTTAGAGTCGTGAACTCATAAAAAACTCTTTAATTTAAATAGGAAAAGATTACAAAAGGAAGATCGAAGGAAGATTGAGGATGGAAGGGAAGAGGAAGTCGGATTCTCACCCATATTCGTAAAAGAAAAACAAAGGGAAAAGAAAGGGAAATAGGCACGCTTAATTTTGTTCTACATTATTTCTTTTTCCACTTAACTTATTTTCTTCTGCTTAACTTCAATTTTCTTATTTTTAACATATATTTTTAACATATACATATTACCATTAATTAATATTCATTAATAATTAAGTTTTGATTTTTAATTAATTTTGTTTCTTTTTTTTTTTAGTTGGAGTTAGGTTAGTAAATTAATTATTATCTATTAAATGAAAAATTATTTTGATTTCTTTGAAATTTTTATTATATTACTTTGTTTGAACTTTGATTAATATTTTATTATTAATAATAAAATTTATATTATTTTTAATTAGAATTTATTCTATATACTTATTTAAATTACTTACTTATACTTACTTTAATTTCAAATTATTAAATTTCAAATTAAAATATTTAATGATTTTTAGAATTTTTGTTTCCTTTGTTTCCAACTAAATATATATAATCAATCCTTTTTATTTATTATATATATATATATATATAATATTTTTATTATCTTATTTCTTTTCTAAATTATTTATTATTTTTCTATTTTAATATAATATTATATCGTATATATAATAAAATAATATAGTATATATTACTCCTATTAGATATATCATAAGATATCTATCTAATAGATAAAAATATTTAGATAGAAATATAAAATTGAGGCACTCATTCTATGACAGATATTAACTTACCCTCTATTTTTGTGCCTTTAGTGGGCCTAGTATTTCCGGCAATTGCAATGGCTTCTTTATTTCTTCATGTCCAAAAAAATAAGATTGTCTAGGCTCTGTGGAACCAAAATTTTCAATTTATTTCAACGCAGGATGATAATACAGATATTTATTTCGTGTAAATAATACGGTACGTACTATACGCGGCCCCTTTCAAATATGCAAAGGAAAGAAATGTTATGCATGCGGATACATGATATCCGCAAAAATACATGTCATGTAAATGCGGATATCGCCGGTTAAAAGGTATCCGCGAAATTTTTATTATTAAATGGAAAGTCAATGTATCTAACCAATTACTCTTAGTATTTCACATCAAAATACTGCTAGTTGATGAAAGTTACTTTGGAATCAAAAAGGTAAAGTAAAAATTTTTGGTTCATGTCATTCCATTCCCTCAATTCCAATCGAATGCAACCGGATCTAGTATAGTTATAGTATGAACTGGCGATCAGAAGATATATGGATAGAACTTATAACGGGGTCTCGAAAAATAAGTAATTTTTGCTGGGCCTGTATCCTTTTTTTAGGTTCACTAGGATTCTTAGTAGTTGGAACTTCCAGTTATCTTGGTAGGAATTTGATATCCGTATTTCCATCTCAGCAAATCATTTTTTTTCCACAAGGGATCGTGATGTCTTTCTATGGGATCGCAGGTCTATTCATTAGCTCCTATTTGTGGTGCACTATTTCGTGGAATATAGGTAGTGGTTATGACAGATTCGATAGAAAAGAAGGAATAGTGTGTATTTTTCGTTGGGGATTCCCTGGAAAAAATCGTCGCATTTTCCTTCGCTTCCTTATGAAAGATATCCAATCAATCAGAATAGAGGTTAAAGAGGGTCTTTATCCCCGTCGTGTCCTTTATATGGAAATCCGAGGTCAAGGAGCTATTCCCTTGACTCGTACTGATGAGAATTTTACTCCACGAGAAATTGAACAAAAAGCTGCGGAATTGGCCTACTTCTTGCGCGTACCAATTGAAGTATTTTGAAATGAACTGAAAAAAAAAAAAGAAATTGAAGAATAAATGTTTTCTCCGCGTGTGTGGGGAAAGGATCTTCTTCTTTTTAATACAACTAACTAAAGTTCTTTCATTATTTTTTTATACTAGAAAACAAAGTCTAATCTAATAAATATAGATTCATCACATCAAATATATCTGAACATTTACTTCGTAATACAGAATTCATTTTATGTCCAAGATTTGGAATTGATAACTTTTTGGTTTGATTTTAGACCGTGAAACATTTCTAAAAAAAAGGATCCGGGGGAGTTTGAAATCCGATTGACTATTTCAAGTGGATTTTCGAGTGTTCGTCGAAAGTAACAAATGAAGGTGAAATTTTTTTGAATGAATTTGCCCAATTGAGATATCTGAGAAAAATATTTATTTCTTTTTTCTTTCATTTTCATCCGAAAAGGACTCTTATTCTATTTCTATATTCCTTCCAAATTGAAAATAGAAGTTATTACACAATTATACAAAAATAGGAAGGGAATAGATCCATGGGTCACTATCTTGTTATAGAACTCCCGTTTCATAGAAGTATAAGATAGGGTTGACGAATAAACAAAGCGTTAACAATTCAATTCAAAAAAAAAATGAAAAAACAGAAAGCATGGGCTTCCCTCCTATATCTTGTATCTATAGTATTTTTGCCCTGGTGGGTCTCTCTCTCATTTAATAAATGTCTGGAACCTTGGGTTACTAATTGGTGGAATACCAGACAATCCGAAACTTTTTTTAATCATATTCAAGAAAAAAATGTTCTAGAAAAATTCATAGAATTAGAAGAACTGTTCCTATTAGACGAAATGCTAAAGGAGTACCCGGAAACACATACACAAAAACTTCATATCGGAATACACGAGGAAACGATACAATTGGTCAAAACACAAAATGAATATGATCTCCATATCATTTTACATTTCTCGACAAATATAATTTGTTTCGCTATTCTAAGTGGTTATTTTATTCTGAGTAATGAAGAACTTGTCATTCTTAATTGTTGGGTTCAAGAATTCCTCTATAACTTAAGTGATACAATAAAAGCCTTTTCGATTCTTTTAGTTACTGATTTATGGATTGGATTTCATTCAACCCACGGCTGGGAACTAATGATTGGCTCGGTCTACAATGATTTTGGATTGGATCATAATGATCAAATTATATCTGGTCTTGTTTCCACTTTTCCAGTTATTCTAGATACAATTGTGAAATATTGGATCTTCCATTATTTAAATCGTGTATCTCCTTCGCTTGTAGTCATTTATCATTCAATGAATGAATGAAGAATTTATTTTATTTCATTATATCAATCAAATCAGAATCCTTCTTCTTGTATAAAGAAAGCATTTTCAATCTTACTTAATTCTTTATACTTTTATCTGCTCAAGGTATTCATCCCATATTATATTCCGGTACAATTATTTCAGTACAAGGACAGACTCGTGTATAGGTAACTAGTATAGTTACCTATCTAATTTATTGTAGAAATTCCAGGATCAATGATTGGACATGCAAAAAAAAAATACTTTTTCTTGGATAAAGGAAGAGATGGTTCGATTTATTTCTGTATCAATCATGATATATGTAATAACTCAGGCATCTATTTCAAATGCATATCCCATTTTTGCGCAGCAGGGTTATGAAAACCCACGAGAAGCAACTGGACGAATTGTATGTGCCAATTGCCATTTAGCTAATAAACCCGTGGATATTGAAGTTCCGCAAGCTGTGCTTCCCGATACTGTATTTGAAGCAATTGTTCGAATCCCTTATGATATGCAAGTGAAACAAGTTCTTGCTAATGGTAAAAAAGGGGGTTTGAATGTGGGGGCAGTTCTTATTTTACCTGAGGGATTCGAATTAGCCCCTCCCGATCGTATTTCTCCCGAAGTGAAAGAAAAAATAGGAAATCTTTCTTTTCAGAGTTATCGTCCGAATAAAAAAAATATTATTGTGATAGGTCCTGTTCCGGGTAAGAAATATAGTGAAATCGTCTTTCCTATTCTTTCCCCCGACCCTGCTACGAAAAAAGACGTTAATTTCTTAAAATATCCCATATATGTAGGTGGGAATAGAGGACGGGGTCAGATTTATCCAGATGGGAGCAAGAGTAACAATACTGTTTATAATGCTACATCAGCAGGTATAGTAAACAAAATAGTACGTAAAGAAAAAGGGGGATATG